ATAATGGATCTAAGAGTAAGAATCCCGAACACGATCCTTACATGAATGATACTCAGTATACTTGGAATAATCACATTAATAGTTGCATTGACAGTTATCTTCAGTCTCAAATCTGTATTGATAGTTACATTGTAAGTGGTAGTGACAATTCCAGTAACAATTACATTTCTAGTTCCATTTGTGGTGAAAGTGGAAATAGTAGTAAAAACGCGGATGCCAGAACGATTGATCAAATTATACGAGAAAGTTATACTGATCTGGATGTCACTCAAAAATACAAGCATTTGTGGGTTCAATGCGAAAATTGTTATGGATTAAATTATAAGAAATTTTTTAAATCAAAAATGAATCTTTGTGAACAATGTGGATATCATTTGAAAATGAGTAGTTCAGATAGAATCGAACTTTCGATCGATCCGGGTACTTGGGAGCCTATGGATGAAGACATGGTCTCTCTGGATCCCATTGGATTTCATTCGGAGGAGGAGCCTTATAAAAATCGTATCGATTCTTATCAAAGAAAGACAGGATTAACCGAGGCTGTTCAAACAGGCATAGGGCAACTAGACGGTATTAACGTAGCAATTGCGGTTATGGATTTTCAGTTTATGGGGGGTAGTATGGGATCCGTAGTCGGGGAGAAAATTACCCGTTTGATTGAATACGCTACTAAAGAATTTCTACCTCTTATTATAGTATGTGCTTCCGGAGGGGCACGCATGCAAGAAGGAAGTTTGAGCTTGATGCAAATGGCTAAAATATCTTCTGCTTTACATGATTATCAATCCAATAAAAAGTTATTCTATGTGCCAATCCTTACATCTCCTACTACCGGTGGGGTGACAGCTAGTTTTGGTATGTTGGGGGATATCATTATTGCTGAACCCAATGCCTACATTGCCTTTGCGGGTAAAAGAGTAATCGAACAAACATTAAATAAAAAAGTACCCGACGGTTCACAAGCGGCTGAGTATTTATTCCAGAAGGGCTTATTCGATCTAATCGTACCACGTAATCCTTTAAAAAGCGTTCTGAGTGAGTTATTTCAACTCCACACTTTCTTTCCTTTGAATCAAAATTAAAACATTAAGTTCAATTATTTTGAGCAAACAAGTAATTAGTTTATCGGAATCCAAGTAAAAATTAGACGAATGGGGTTTTCTTTGTTGACATAAGATCTAATTGTATAAAGAATCAAAAGTCACAGAAAATAGAAAATCTGTCCCCTTTTATATATTCCCGATTATTGATCAAGAAGCCTCTATTAACATAACAAGATAAAAGATGAAATTCTTATAACAAATAAAAAGAAATATCTTCTTCTCGTCATATATAAGAAAACTCTATAAAATATAGAATTTTTTATCTTTCTATATCTTACGATAATCCTATTTTGACTAAGAATCCCTGCTGGATGGGATTCTAACAAACCCTTCAATTCAATATAAATAGAATCTAAATAAATAAGTAGAATCTAATTCATTTTTAAGAAACTTTTTGCTTAATAAATGAAATTCGAAGACAAGAGCAAAAAATGAAGAAAATAATATCTTATCCATATCCTTTCAAATCCTTCATGTAGAAAGAGAAAAAACTACATTATATACTCACTTAGATAGATACTTATATCTATTTAAGTAATAATCATTTAAGTAATAATAATTCCAATTTAGAATTCTCAAATTATAATAAGTAAGATATCCTTATATATATAATAAGATATATAATAAGATATCTTTATATTATCAATAATAAATAGAAAAAAAATCTAAATAATAATAACAGGTACAAATAGTAAATCGAGGTACCCATTCTATGACAACTCTTAACTTTCCCTCTGTTTTGGTCCCTTTAGTAGGCCTAGTATTTCCGGCAATCGCAATGGCTTCTTTATTTCTTCATGTTCAAAAAAATAAGATTGTTTAGAGCCGATGGCACAAAATCTCATCTATTTTTTTTTCAATTGACGTTTGTATCATAATACAACACAGATATCCATTTAGCAAAATATGGTATAAATTGGTATAAGCGGCTTCCGCCGAAAAATTCTTATGTCTCCAGAAAATTCTATGTTCTAGCTATTTTCAAATAGACCCGAATCGGCGGATGGCGGAACTGTAACGTGGGTCTATCTATATGTATGTGGCTATCTTTAGTGAGATCATACGAAGGGTATGTTATTAGTTTAGATCTAACCAATTTAATGAATTACTCCTAAAGGTTCACATCAAACTAATGCTAGTTGATGCGAGTTACTTCGGAAACAAACGGACTAAAGTCAAATTCATTTGGGGTATTCTCTCAATTCCAAAAAAAGCAACGGGATCAAGTATGAGTTGTCGATCAGAACATATATGGATAGAACCTATAAAGGGGGCTCGAAAAACTAGTAATTTCTGCTGGGCTATTATCCTTTTTTTAGGTTCATTAGGGTTCTTGTTGGTTGGAACCTCGAGTTATCTTGGTAGAAATTTGATATCTTTATTTCCGTCTCAGGAAA